ACAAATAGTTAGTTTATCGGAATCAAAGTCAAAATCCGAAGAATTTCTTTTTTCTTTGGTGACATAAGATTTAATTGAAAATTGTATTGTATAAAGTAAAGAATCATGTAGACAACTCGTTTTTTTTTTACCGATATTATTGATTTGTAATCAAGAAACCTCTATCAACAAGATAAAAAAAAAAGAAAATTCTGCCTTATGCGAAATTCAAATTAGGAAAATAAACCGAATTTTCTTTTTCCTTTTTGCTGTGTATGTATATATAATTCAAATGATAAGACAAGAATGGATTTTATCTGATAAGACAAGAATGGATTTTATCATCCATATATTTTTCTATTTCATCTAGAAAGATGAATAAGTCTCATTCATTTAATTATACATTCTTTAATTAGACATTCCTTGCATTTCTTTATTATATATACTCACTTAGATATACTTAGTATAATTATATACGAATTATAATTATTATAAGATATCTTTATAACAGGTACAAATATTACATCGAGGTACCCATTCTATGACAACTTCCAACTTACCCTCTATTTTTGTGCCTTTAGTAGGCCTAGTATTTCCGGCAATTGCAATGGCTTCTTTATTTCTTTATGTTCAAAAAAACAAGATTGTTTAGATCCGATGGGTCCCAATCTCATCTATTTTTTTTTTAAGACTTAGATATAGATAACACGGATATCCATTTAATAGAAGATGGTGTAACATATGACTTCCTCCAAACCTAAATGAGGGAGCTATTGTTTATGCGTAAATGAGTTATGGCTATATTCAAATAGATCGGAATCGAGGCGGATATCTGAAATAGAAAGTCAATGTATCTAGATGGGTGTAGATATCTATGGGAGATCATATAAAGTGAATGTTATTATTTTAGCCCTAACCAATTCGATCAATTATTCTTAAAGGGTTACATCAGAATGGCGCTAGTTGATGAGAGTTACTTCGGAAATAAAAAGAGGAAAGTAAAATTCATTTGGACTATTTTCTCAATTCCAATAAAATGCAACTGGATCTAGTATGAGTTGGCGATCAGAACATATATGGATAGAACTTATAGTGGGGTCTCGAAAAATAAGTAATTTCTGCTGGGCCTTTATCCTTTTTTTAGGTTCATTAGGATTCGTATTGGTTGGAACTTCCAGTTATCTCGGTAAGAATTTGATATCTTTAGTTCCGTCTCAGCAAATAAATTTTTTCCCACAAGGGCTCGTGATGTCTTTCTACGGGATCGCGGGTCTCTTTATTAGTTCCTATTTGTGGTGCACAATTTCGTGGAATGTGGGTAGTGGCTATGATCGATTCGATAGAAAACAAGGAATAGTGTGTATTTTTCGTTGGGGATTTCCTGGAAAAAATCGTCGTATCTTCCTTCAATTCCGTATGAAAGATATTCAGTCCATCAGAATAGAAGTTAAAGAGGGGATTTTTTCTCGTCGTATCCTTTATATGGAAATCAAAGGACAGGGGGCCATTCCCTTGACGCGTAGTGATGAGAATTTGACTCCGCGAGAAATTGAGCAAAAAGCTGCTGAATTGGCCTATTTCTTGCGCGTACCAATTGAAGTATTTTGAAATGAACTGGAACTGAAGAATAAATTCTTTCTCAGTGGCAGGAAAAAATTCAAGAATTCTGTTTTCTTTCTATAGCATAGCTGCAAAATTTTTTTCAAAACGTTCATTCGAGTCAAAGTAAAAGTAGACGTATATGGAACGGTCATAAAACAAAACTTTTTTGTCCGAAAAAAAAAATGGTTTTTTTATGTGTAGGGAAATGCACTCACAACTCAATTCAGTGAAAAACAAGTGACAAATCAAAATAATGGATTCATCTCGTATATCAAAACATTTCGGAATAAAGAATTTCTCTTTTTATTTTCAATATGAATTGATACATTAGATACAGATAGATCATATCTTGGAAATGGTCTCCCCTTTCTTTTGTATTTTTTAATGATCAAAGGATTGGATCTCTTATAACTAGAACTTTTCTGTTTTGTTTTTCCACTCATTTTTGATCATGGCATCACAATATTCTTCATAAATATAAATCTGTTTCCATTTTGACTGTAGGGGTAGCTGGGGGATTTTTTTTCGAAATATTTTCTATTTTGATAGAAGGGGAGTTCCTTTGGTTCGAAATCCGAATAATATTCATTGAAGTGGTTCTTTCAGAGATTCATCGAAAGGGCTTCAATTTGATCAATGGAGGTATCTGGAAACAAGATTTTTTTAATTATTTCTTCATTCGAAGTGGGCTCTTCTTATTCTATTTCTGTATTCTTTCTAGATTCAAGGACTAACCGCTGAATCACAAATAAAAAACAAATAAAAAATAGGGAATAGATTCATAGGTTAGCTGCCTTGTAATAGAACTTATGGTTGATAGAAAAATCAAATATTAGATCACATAAAGTCGACGAATGAGGTGGGTTCATTAACAATTCCAATTCACAGATGAAAAAATGGCAAAAAAGAAATCATTTCTTCCTCTTCTATATCTTACATCTATAGTATTTTTACCCTGGTGGATCTCTCTCTCATTTAATAAATGTCTTGAATCTTGGGTTACTAATTGGTGGAATACTAGGAAATCTGAAACTTTTTTGACTGATATTCAAGAAAAGAGTATTCTAGAAAAATTCATAGAATTAGAAGAACTCTTACTCTTGGAAGAAATGATAAAAGAAGACCCGGAAAGAGATCTACAAACGCTTCGTATCGGAATCCACAAAGAAACGATCCAATTGATCAGGATGCACAATGAGGATCATATCCATACGATTTTGCACTTATCGACAAATATAATCTGTTTCATTATTTTCAGTGGTTATTCTATTCTGCGTAATGAAGAACTTGTTATTCTTAACTCTTGGGTTCAAGAATTCCTATATAACTTAAGTGACACAATAAAAGCTTTTTCTATTCTTTTATTAACTGATTTATGTATCGGATTCCATTCACCCCATGGGTGGGAACTTATGATTGGCTATGTCTACAAAGATTTTGGATTTGTTCATAACGACCAAATTATATCTGGTCTTGTTTCCACTTTTCCAGTCATTCTAGATACAATTTTTAAATATTGGATCTTTCGTTATTTAAATCGTGTATCTCCATCACTTGTAGTGATTTATCATTCAATGAATGACTGATCCAACTATAATATGTTACATAAGCAAAACATTTAAAGACGCTTTCTACCGAGACGAAGATTTCTCCTATTCCTATATTCCAGGAAAATTATTTCAGTAAATAGCAGAATTGTGGATAGGGACTATACAAGCGACCTACCCAATTTTATTGTAGAAATTTTCGGGATCAATGATTGGACCATGCAAATTAAAAATACCCTTTCTTGGATAAAGAAAGAGATTACTCGATCTATTTCCGTATCGCTGATGATATATATCATAACTCGGACATCCATTTCAAATGCATATCCCATTTTTGCACAGCAGGGTTATGAAAATCCACGAGAAGCGACCGGGCGTATTGTATGTGCCAATTGCCATTTAGCTAATAAGCCCGTGGAAATTGAGGTTCCACAAGCGGTACTTCCTGATACTGTATTTGAAGCAGTTGTTCGAATTCCTTATGATATGCAAGTAAAACAAGTTCTTGCTAATGGTAAAAAAGGGGGTTTGAATGTGGGGGCTGTTCTTATTTTACCCGAGGGGTTTGAATTAGCCCCCCCCGATCGTATTTCGCCCGAGATGAAAGAAAAGATAGGCAATCTGTCTTTTCAGAACTATCGCCCCAATAAAAAAAATATTCTTGTTATAGGTCCTGTTCCTGGTCAGAAATATAGTGAAATAACCTTTCCTATTCTTTCTCCGGACCCCGCTACTAATAAAGATGTTCACTTTTTAAAATATCCCATATATGTAGGCGGGAATAGAGGAAGGGGCCAGATTTATCCTGACGGGAGCAAGAGTAACAATACAGTTTATAATGCTACCGCGGCTGGTATAGTAAGTAAAATCATACGAAAAGAAAAAGGGGGATATGAAATAACCATAACAGATGCGTCGGATGGACGTCAAGTGGTTGATATTATCCCCCCAGGACCCGAACTTCTTGTTTCAGAGGGCGAATCTATCAAACTTGATCAGCCATTAACGAGTAATCCTAATGTGGGGGGATTTGGCCAAGGGGATGCAGAAATAGTACTTCAAGATCCATTACGTGTCCAAGGCCTTTTGTTCTTCTTGGCATCTGTTATTTTGGCACAAATATTTTTGGTTCTTAAGAAGAAACAGTTTGAGAAGGTTCAATTGTCCGAAATGAATTTCTAGATTCGCAAATTTATCAGCATCGAGTTCATAAAAAGAATCAAATTCTTGTTGGCAATTATTTGTACCGCATTCCTAGTCATAGTATGTATATTGTGAAGAAGACTATTTGACTTTATGTCTTCTTTCTTTGTTTTTTCAAGCCAAATTGGGGCAGGGCAGCGTGACTATGTCATTATTGCATTATTGTTTAAATGTCATAGAATAGAAAATAGAATGGATCGATAGTTTTCTAGTCTAATAGACTAAAAAAATCTCAAATTTCACTGGATACTAACCATAAGATAAGTAAGTGGAGAATAGAAAGCAAAGGATTCTTTGTCTTCTTAGTTTAATCTTCGACACAAGAAAGGAATGTGCAAAATTCCCTTCTTGTGTCGACATAATAATGGTTTTTGATCTCGTTCGTCAAAGATTACTATTCTTAAAGATTACTGTTCTTTGTTTCGATTTTTTACAGGTTTTTCAGAACTCTTTTTTGGTATTTATTACGTATACATACTAAAAGTAGTGAACAAACGAAAAAAAAATTTCAACTTTGATGAGATACTAAATAGAGTGGGGGTCTATCAGAAAGGATTTGGATAATTTCTGATCTACAGAAATAGATATTGGAATTATATCATTAAGGAAGGAAAACGAAATCGATCAATTCCTCCTCTCCTTGCTTCTAACTTTGAAAGTATCAATAGA